TTTTTGTTCTATCTCAGAGTACCCATTCGTTCGAAACTGATCCGCCTCCGTTTCCACTTTCTGTAAGCGAGCTCGGGCTTTTTCCAGTTGCTCAAGGGCTCCCTCGCGTAGTTCGTCTGAATTTCGAATAGTATCCAGGATCCTCTTTTTTCGATTATCTAATAAATCACTTAACACCCCCTTTCCAAAAAAGATCAATACACCAAGTACTACACTTAGATTTATTAGATTTGTTGCAAAAATATCGGTATTAAACCCGAAACTCCCGGCGGGGGGCCAGTGACCCAAAGAAACGAAAGAATCGGTTACATTTTTCATATGATCTCCTATTTTAGACTAAAAAAAACGAACTTTTTTCTTTTTTTTTGTATCATTTTCACCCCTTTTCCGTTGATTCTATTAATTCTATTATTCTATATATTATATTCCATTTTATATATATTTTTTTATAGTTTTCTAATTCTAAATTCTCTAGATTTCCGATTTATTTATTATTTATTTAAATTTTTTATTATAAAGTTTTTTCTTAAATTGGATTTATAAAAAATATTATAAAAATTTTTGTATAATAAAAAATTTGACTTTACCTATGAGAGTAAAAAATACATTTCTATCTAGATAGAAATGTATTTTTTATTTTCAATTTCAAATTCCCAATAATAATGATACTTATTAGAATTCAAAGAATTAGGGATCGATCAATAGCGAAAGGCCCCATTTGCTGCAACATTCCTTAAAAAGAGGGTCCCTTGGACTAAGAAAGGGAAGGAAGAAAACGAGTCAATGGGCTACTTCCTCATCCTCAAATTAATCCTTCCTTTAGGTTATTATCCCAACAATGGCGTAAAAAAAGAAAGGAGTAAGCCCAAATCCATAAAATAAGAAAAAATTAAGAAAACCATCTCCTATTTATAGGATTAAAAAGATTTACAGGATTAAACAAAAGGATTCGCAAATAAAAGTGCCAATGCGATAACCAGCCCATAAATTGTTAAAGCTTCCATAAAAGCCAAACTAAGCAATAAAACACCTCGTATTTTTCCATCCGCCTGGGGTTGTCTCGCGATACTTTCTAGAGCGCGACCCGCAGCAGTACCTTGACCAACTCCAGGTCCGATAGAAGCAAGTCCAACAGCCAACCCAGCAGCAATAACGGAAGCGGCAGAAACCAGTGGATTATTCATGATAAGTTCCTCACAGCAAAATAAAATAAAGAAATAGTTAGTGATACAATCATACTATGATATAAATAAAATAAAGAAATGGTGAACTTGGAATTTTAAGAAAAAGATCTTTTCTTTTCGATCTCTTTCCTTTTTTTTATTCCAATTCATTACCTAAGATTTGTCTATTTCTATCCCCTAAGTGGATTATCTGGAGTTGCACATACATTGCGTTTCGCTAAGCTAAAAAAAAAGATGATACTTGTACTTTTTCAAAAACAAACTAGTCAATGATGCCCCTCCATGGATTCGCCTATATAAGCCGCAGCTAAAGTTGCAAAAATAATAGCTTGAATCCCACTTGTAAATAATCCAAGGAACATGACAGGTATAGGAACTACTAAAGGTACTAAAGAAACAAGAACAACAACAACTAATTCATCGGCTAATATATTCCCGAAAAGTCGAAAACTAAGCGATAAGGGTTTTGTGAAATCTTCTAAAATGTTGATAGGTAAAAGAATTGGAGTTGGTTGAATGTATTTACTGAAATACCCCAATCCTTTTTTGGAAAGACCCGCATAGAAATATGCTACTGACGTGAGTAAAGCTAAAGCAACGGTAGTATTTATATCATTCGTGGGTGCGGCTAACTCCCCATGCGGTAATTGTATGATTTTCCAAGGTAAAAGAGCACCTGACCAGTTCGAAACAAAAATAAAGAGAAAGAGAGTTCCAACAAAGGGAACCCACGGACCATATTCTTCTCCAATCTGAGTTTTGCTCACGTCTCGAATGAATTCAAGAACATATTCGAAGAAATTTTGACCGTCGGTTGGAATGGTTTGTGGATTCCGAACTGCGATAATGGCGGAACCTAATAAGATAGCAATTACAACCCAAGAAGTAATAAGGACTTGGGCATGGACTTGGAAACTTCCGATTTGCCAATATAAATGTTGGCCGACTTCCACACCAGAGATATCGTATAATCCATTTAGTGTGTTGATAGAACATGATATAATATTCATATTACTCTCTGACAGAAATAGAGCTTGACTTAAAATTTAAAAAAGGAATTATTTTGATTCAACTGTTTCTTTTTCTTTTTGGACTTGCCTACTCGAATTATATATTTCGAATTATATATTTGGTATTATACCAAAAAACGAATCACAGAATATCCACATTTTTATCTCTTTTGTACGATTCAGAAATAGTAACCGACCCTATGAATCTATGGAGTTCCAAAAATTTATTTAGCTTATTATTAATTATTAATCAAGGATTTCGTATATAGCTAGAACGACCCTCACAAATTGCGAATACTAATTTGTTAAGAATTAATCGAATTGAAGCTATAGCATCATCGTTTGCCGGAATCGAAATATCTGCAAGATCAGGATCACAATTTGTATCGATTAAACAAATTGTTGGAATTCCCAAAGTGATACATTCTCGAAGGGCCGTATATTCTTCTTGCTGATCAACGATGATTACAATATCAGGCAATCTCGTCATATATTGAATCCCGCCCAGATATGTTTGCAAGCGAGATAATTGTCTCTTCAACATAGCTGCATCTCTTTTCGGAAGACGATTGAGTCTCCCTGTCTTTTGTTCCGTTCTCAAGTCCCTGAACTTATGAAGCCTCGTTTCTGTAGTGGCCCAATTTGTTAACATACCACCGATCCATTTTTTATTAACATAATGACACCGAGCCCTTATAGCAGCTCGCACCACTGAATCGGCTGCTTTCTTTTTTGTACCAACAATTAAAAATTGTTTTCCCCTACTTGCTGCATCAAAAACCAAATCACAAGCTTCTGATAAAAAACGAGCGGTTCTTGTCAGATTTATAATATGAATACCTTTACGCTTTGCAGAGATATAAGGCACCATTCTAGGATTCCATTTCCTAGTACCATGACCGAAATGAACTCCTGCTTCCAACATCTCTTCCAAATTTATGTTCCAATATCTTCTTGCCATTTCTCCTCACACTTCCTCTCTTTAAAAAAAAAAAGAGACGAGTTGAAATAAAAAATTGTTCCGATGGAACCTTCTCTTCTACCGGAGGATTGGTCGTTTATGCACGAGCCAAGCTATTACTTTCTATTCGTTATTCCCTTTATTACTATTAATAAATCAAATGTCTACAATAAAAACAAATAATGAAAAGGATAAATCCGTTAGTCTTATTTTATTTTATCTTAAGAATCATTAAATCCTATATAAAAGAGCGTTCTGATGTATCATGTACCTTCTTTGAAATGCAAGAGTCAAATAATTCTCTGTGGTGGAAGAAAATATTTTTCATTTCCCCCCCGAATAATTTCTTTTTTTTTGTTTCCAAAAGACTGTTGCTGTGCTGCCTTGAACGGTGCACTAATCCTTTAAATCCGGTACCCGCAGGTATCATACCCCCTAGAACAACGTTCTCTTTCAAGCCTTTCAACCAATCGATACGACCCCGGAGAGCGGCTTTGGCTAAAACTCGAGCAGTTTCTTGAAAACTTGCTTCGGATATAAAACTTTGAGTATTCAGAGATGCTCTCGTTATTCCCAATAAAATGGCTCGATAATGGATCCCTTCTTCTAAAGCGCGTCCCGTTCGTTCCGCTCGCAACAATCCAATCAGTTCCCCGGGTAAAAAAACATTAGACATTCCATCTTCCGAAATCAACACTTTTGATGTTATTTGACGCACAATAATTTCTATATGCCTATTATGGATCTGTACCCCTTGGGATCGATAAACCTTTTGGATCTTATTAACTAAAGAGATACGACTTTGCACTATAGTTAACTCAGCACCAATCAAGAAGCTCCAAGGAATTCCAAGAATTCTTGTTATACGTTTGTTCCAACCCTCAACTCTCTTTTCTAGGCTCATCGATATTGAATCAATCGAACGCACTTCTAATACTTGTTCTACCTTTGGAAGACCCTGCGTTATATCACCAGATCTCGATTTTTCATATAGAAATGTAACTAATGTATCTCCTTCGTAAATGATTTCTCCATAATGCCCATGAACAGTTGCTCCCGGAGTCGCCAAAAAAGTCTTAGCCGATCTTATTACTACAGAGTCAACTTGAACAATTAAAACTTGACCTGATTTTAAGTGCGGTCCGTTTTTGGCTATACATACATGTTCAGAAATAAACTGCCCAAGACTCATTTTTGTGGACGTTTCATCACAATAATTATCATGGGGAAAATACCAATTCAAATTAAATGGATTCAAAACGATGCTTCTGCGTGAATCGAGATTATAAATTCTCCTATTTTCATCCATTAAAAAATATTTAAGTACTTGAAAAGTCTGTTTTAAATTTTCAAGTTGTAAATATTCCGCTACTGAGGTCTGATTATGAGTTATTGTTATTAAGGGGTCAAATGATGGATAAAAATTCGCAATTTGAAGGGCTGTTCCTAAAGGGCCCAACAAATTCCTAATTGGAATTAGAGGATCCTTTTTAATTGATTGTTTTATTCCATTGTGATCTTTTACATCATTGAATGGACCCATGTAAAAACAATTAGATGATGACAAAATTATCAAAGATTGGGATTCCTTATTTCTATTCAACAGCGTACGAATAGTTCCGCGATTTTGTCTAAATGATTGTTGAATCCTTGCTTTGGAATAAAACGGATTTTTAGTGGTACTATCTAACTCATTATCAGAGATCAATCCTGAACCTGACGGATCATTCCTTTTTCTGATATACAAATTTTGGGATTTCACTAAGTCGATTTTTAGGAAATCTCGAATCAGACCGTTTGTACTTACTTCAACAAGGGAAGCATGGACCTCTTTGTCGGAAGAAC